AGATCTGTCCGAATTCTATTTGCACATATAGGACAAATGGTCTCAGTACCATTTTTTTGTTATGACTTCTTTTTTTTTAGTTGATTTCGTGTCTTGCTTTCCCAAAACTATTTGATGTATTCATCATACTATTCCGTTGGTCGGCAATTTGGGATCACTACTATAGTAATAGTAGGTATAAAGTAATAGTAGGTATAAGAATCATTTATGATACAAGTGGTAATCGTACATATATTATATTATATTATATTATATTAACAATTTGTTATCAATTTTTAACAATTTGTTATCGATTTGGTATTTTCTGAACGGAGCCTGGATACTTTATTTTATCAGTCCAAGTAAACCATAAATTCTTCTAAATTGATAATATTGATCCCCAATATAAAATAAATTGATCTAATTGCACTTCACGCTCCGAATGATTGATTGATGCTTCGCTCAATACAATATCTCTTGGGCGAAACAGAGGATATCTCGATCAGGGGAGAGAACGGGTAAATCCCATATGACCCAATATGTCTGACAAGTCGCACTATACGTCAACCCAAACCGCATCTTCCTCTCCAGGACTCCGAAAAGGTACTTTTGGAACACCAATGGGCATTACATTAAAGAAAAAAATTGAGTACTATACTTCACTTTAATATGGAAACGTAACAATCAATGGTTTATTGTCTTCATCCCTTTTTTCTCTTTATTCTATATGATACATAGATTGGAAAGTTTATAGAGTAAGACAGAATGAATAAAGAAAAAATTTGAACGAAGAAATCGATCGTTCGAATGATAAACAAGTATCTATCCATTCGTTCCCCAAAAATGGGACCAATCCTCCCATTGCGTATTGGTACTTATCGGGTATAGAATAGATCTGCTTCTCTTTGTTCTTACGAACAAAATTGTTCCGTTATTTTCAATGGAATGGAATAAATATTAATCCTTTACAGAATCTACTGAAAAGGTTAGGTACATAGTATATATAGTCTTTTCCAATGCGATAAAATAAAGTGACATAGTGTCTATTTTTCTTTGATAAAGAGGTATTTCCATGGGTTTGCCTTGGTATCGTGTTCATACTGTCGTATTGAATGATCCCGGTCGATTGCTTTCTGTTCATATAATGCATACAGCTCTAGTTTCTGGTTGGGCTGGTTCGATGGCTTTATACGAATTAGCGGTTTTTGATCCCTCTGATCCCGTTCTTGATCCAATGTGGAGACAAGGTATGTTCGTTATACCCTTCATGACTCGTTTAGGAATAACCGATTCGTGGGGTGGTTGGAGTATTTCAGGAGGAACTATAACAAATCCGGGTATTTGGAGTTATGAAGGTGTGGCAGGGGCACATATAGTGTTTTCCGGCTTGTGCTTCTTGGCAGCTATCTGGCATTGGGTATATTGGGACCTAGAAATATTCTGTGATGAACGTACGGGAAAACCTTCTTTGGATTTGCCCAAGATCTTTGGAATTCATTTATTTCTCTCAGGGGTAGCTTGCTTTGGCTTTGGCGCATTTCATGTAACAGGTTTGTATGGTCCTGGAATATGGGTGTCCGATCCTTATGGACTAACTGGAAAAGTACAATCTGTAAATCCAGCGTGGGGCGCGGAAGGTTTTGATCCTTTTGTTCCGGGAGGAATAGCCTCTCATCATATTGCAGCGGGTACATTGGGCATATTAGCAGGCCTATTCCATCTTAGTGTCCGTCCGCCTCAACGTCTATACAAAGGATTACGTATGGGCAATATTGAAACTGTACTTTCCAGTAGTATCGCTGCTGTTTTTTTTGCAGCTTTTGTTGTTGCTGGAACTATGTGGTATGGTTCAGCAACTACCCCAATCGAATTATTTGGTCCTACTCGTTATCAGTGGGATCAGGGATACTTTCAGCAAGAAATATATCGAAGAGTTAGTGCCGGGCTAGCCGAAAATCTTAGTTTATCGGAAGCTTGGTCTAAAATTCCCGAAAAATTAGCTTTTTATGATTATATTGGTAATAATCCGGCAAAAGGGGGATTATTCAGAGCAGGCTCAATGGACAATGGGGATGGAATTGCTGTTGGATGGTTAGGACACCCCGTCTTTAGAGATAAAGAAGGGCGCGAGCTTTTTGTACGTCGTATGCCTACTTTTTTTGAAACATTTCCGGTAGTTTTGGTAGATGAAGACGGAATTGTGAGAGCTGATGTTCCTTTTAGAAGGGCAGAATCAAAGTATAGTGTTGAACAAGTAGGTGTTACTGTTGAGTTCTATGGTGGCGAACTTAATGGAGTAAGTTATTCTGATCCTGCTACTGTGAAAAAATATGCTAGACGTGCCCAATTAGGTGAAATTTTTGAATTAGATCGGGCTACTTTGAAATCCGATGGTGTTTTTCGTAGCAGTCCAAGGGGTTGGTTCACTTTTGGGCATGCTACGTTTGCTTTGCTCTTCTTTTTCGGACACATTTGGCATGGCGCTAGAACCTTGTTCAGAGATGTTTTTGCTGGTATTGAT